TTCTTCCTTTTGGAAAAAGGGAATACACAAATCAATCAAATTACGGAAGGCTTCATGAAGTGCTTCTTTCGGAGTTAAACTCCCATTTGTCCATATTTCGAGAAAGAGTATTTCTTGTTTTTGATTCCCATTCCCATACGAATGAATACTATGATTCACATTTCGAACAGGCATGAATACAGCATCTATAGGATAATTTCCATCTTGCAAGTTATCCGGCAGTTTTAGAAGATAGCCGCGATTTCGCTTGATTTCTAATCCAATACATAAACTAATTGGTTCTGTCAAGCTAGCTATATGTTGTGTATTGTCGACGATTTCTACATAAGGCGGTAAGATGATATCTTGAGCAGTTACATCTCCAGGACCCCTGACACAAATAGACGCGTTACAAGTTCCATAGAGATTACTTCTCAATACAATTTCTTTCGAATTTATTAAAATTTCATGGACCGATTCTTGAATACCCATTATAGTAGAATATTCATGGGGGACGTTCTCAGATTTTACACGTGTGATACATGTTCCTTCTATTTCTCCAAGCAAAGCTCTTCGCATCGCAATGCCTATTATGTCGGCTTGTCCTTTCATAAGTGGAGACAGAATAAAGCGACCATAATAAAGACGTTTACTTTCTGTTCTTGATTCAACACACTTCCACTGTAGTGTCCGAGTAGATACTGTTACTTTCTCTCGAACCATAGTAATAATTTGATTTGATTGAATTATTTATTTCTCTTGTTTCTCGTGAAATTTCTTCATTGTTCATTTCTACACACGTCTTTTTTTCGGAGGTCTACAGCCATTATGTGGCATAGGGGTTACATCCCGTATAAAAGTTAATAGTATACCACTTCGACGAATAGCTCGTAATGCTGCGTCTCTTCCGAGACCGGGCCCTTTTATCATGACTTCTGCTCGTTGCATACCTTGATCCACCACTGTACGAATAGCATTTGCTGCTGCAGTTTGGGCGGCAAAGGGTGTCCCTCTTCGCGTACCCTTGAATCCACAAGTACCTGCCGAGGACCAAGAAACCACCCGACCCCGTACATCTGTAACCGTGACAATGGTGTTATTGAAACTTGCTTGAACATGAATAACTCCCTTTGGGATTCCACGTGCACTCTTACGCGAACCAATACGTACATTCCTACGCGAACCGGTTCTCGGTATAGCTTTTGCCATATTGTATCATCTCCTAAATATATGGATATATCCATTTCATCTCAAAAGAGATTCTTTTTTTGTATATTGAGTTCTTTAGCAAGTCAGATTATCCTTGTCTTTGTTTATGTCTCAGGTTGGAACAAATTATTCTAATGCGCCCCCGCCTGCGGATTAGTCGACATTTTTCACAAATTTTTCGAACGGAAGCTCTTATTTTCATATTTGTTATTCCTTATCTTAATTCTGAATCTATTTTTTGGTGGAAAATAAGTTTCTTGCAATTTTTCATCTCGAATCGTAGTGAATAAAAATCACCTAATCTTTCGAATCCTTGTTTCGGAGTCGATAAATTATACGTCCTCTGGTTGAATCATAACGACTTACTTCAATTTTTACTTTATCCCCCGGCAGTATCCGTATAAAACTACGTCGGATCTTTCCTGAAACATAACCTAAAATCAGATCCTCATTATCTAACCGAACCCGGAACATGCCATTGGGAAGTGATTCAGTAATTAAACCTTCATGAATCCATTTTTGTTCTTTCATTCCAGGTAAAGTCCCCCTCAAGTATCAACTAATGGAGAAGAAAGGATATTAGACAGCTGATCCTCTTTCTTTTTCTTTTTTTTACAAATAGGAAGAGGTTTCAGATTCAATTTGTATATTAAAAGGATTACCATATATAACACAAAATTTCTCCGCCGATTCCTTCTAGTCGAGCCTCCCGGTCTGTCATTATACCTCGAGAAGTAGAAAGAATTATAATTCCCATCCCACCGAAAATTCTAGGAATTCGTTGAGAGTTGGAATAGATTCGTAGACCCGGCCGACTAATCCGTTTTAAATTTAAAAAATTTCTATAGGGTCTTTTCCTATTCCTTCTATGTCGCAGGGTTAAAACCAAAAAATATTTGTTTTTTTCTCGATGTTTTCGGACGTTTTCGATAAACCCCTCTCGGAAAAGTATTTTAACAATATTTTCGGTAATATTTGTAGATGCTATGCGAACAACTCTTTTTCTATCCATATCACCATTTCGTATAGAGGTTATTATCTCAGCAATAGTGTCTCTACCCATGATGAACTAAGATGGTTGGTGCTTTCAAATTGTATAGAATCAACATGTTTTTCTGTTTTTATTGGTTTCAATATAGGAATTTTTCAAGGTGTATACGTGAGACACAATATTACGAATTAATTTAGTTCTTAATCAATTTCTGCCAAATAAATCAAAGATGTTACAATCTTATCTTATAATACCTCGGGAGCTAATGAAACTATTTTAGTAAAATTTAATTGTCTTAATTCCCGGGGAATTGCACCAAAAATTCGAGTTCCCTTTGGATTTCCTTCTTGATCAATCACAACTGCAGCATTGTCATCATATCGTATTATCATACCGCTGTCACGTTTTAGTTCTTTACAGGTACGAACAATCACAGCTCTTACTACTTCTGATTTTTCTAGGAGCATATTTGGTACTGCTTCTTTGATCACACCAACAATAACGTCACCAATATGGGCATATCTACGATTACTAGCTCCTATGATTCGAATACACGTCAATTCTCGAGCCCCACTGTTATCCGCCACATTCAAATTGGTCTGAGGTTGAATCATGTCAATTTTTTTGTCTATGCTTACAATGCAAAAGATGAAGAAAATAAAAGAGATATTGTTTGTCAACAAAAAAAAACAAACCTGCGATTTTGTTTTATTCCCAAAACTCGTTTCTGTTGGTTCTACATTTTTAGACCGAAATAAGAAATTGAGTTCGTATAGGCATTTTTGATGCTGCTATTAAAATAGCCCTTCTAGCAACATTTTCGCTTACTCCACCCATTTCATATAGTATTCGTCCCGGTTTAACAACAGCTACCCAATATTCAGGGGATCCTTTCCCCGAACCCATACGTGTTTCGGCAGGTCTTACTGTAACCGGTTTGTCTGGAAATATACGGACCCATATTTTTCCACCACGGCGTGCATTTCGTGTCATTGCTCGTCGACCCGCTTCGATTTGTCTAGACGTGATCCAGGCGGGTTCAAGTGCCTGAAGAGCATATTTACCGAAACAAATATGATTACCTCGATAAGATATTCCCTTCATTCTTCCTCGATGTTGTTTACGGAATCTAGTTCTTTTGGGGTTATAGTTGATAGTTGGTTCGGAATTCCATCTCTACTACAGAACTGGACATGAGAATTTCTTCTCATTCAGCTCCTCGCGAAGAAAAGGATTGAAATTTGAATTTCTATTAATTTGAATAGATATTCGAACATTTTTCGAAATAATAGTTTTTCTAACGTTTTAATAAATCTTTAGTTTCTTTTGTCCTTTATCCAAGTTTATCAAGTCAAAGAAAAAAGCTTTCGCGGGCGAATATTTACTCTTGCAATCCCTATGTCGTAGCGCTTGGTCGTCACTTCTCAGAATAGATGAATTGCTTTCCGGTTCATTTCGCCATCCTTACTAGTGAATGAGTAAGATTCGTTTGTTCAATAAAATCTTTTGCATTCACAGGTCCCATCGTTCCCACCGCTTCGTACTTAAATGGTTAGGTCAGAATTTTACAACGGAGCTCATAACATAATTTCTTTTTGAGTCAACCCTCTTAGTCTTTATTGGCCCTAAGCTCTTGATTTTCTTAATATATATTAATAATTCATTTATTCTTTCATTTTCGAAAAAGAAATTGAGTATTGATGCTTTATTACACTGTCTTTTCTGAGATGATTCATAGACCTTACATATTGGAATTCTATATCATAGATATTCTTTTTCTCCCTTTCTCTCATTCTTCCATTTATTCGCACCTTTCTTCTATATTTTGTTTTAAACTTAGCATTCAAGTTTATTCAAAAAGATTGCAGTTGCTACAAAGATATGAATGATTTATCATATCTTGACTGGTTCTTTAGATCCAGATAATACGAAGTGATGAGTTGGCTTTCATACTACCGACCCTAAAAAAACCAACGAGTCACACACTAAGCATAGCAATTATATCACAAAGTTAATCGACTTTTTATTCAATCCTATAGAATTAAGAATTAGTTTGATTGACCAGAAAAAAAAGGAAGGCCTTCCTTTTTTTCTTCAATCTATGCATAGACGGTAAAAACGATTCAAGTTTTCTTAGTCCTCTTCCTTGTCTATAAAAATCCAAATTTTGATGCCTAATACCCCATAGATAGTCCGAACTATATAGGAGCAATAATTAATTTTTGCGCGAATGGTTTGTAGGGGAACCCTACCCTCTCTGATCCATTCAACACGTGCAATCTCTTTTCCGTCGATACGCCCTGCAATTTGTATTTGAATTCCTTTTGTGTCTGCTTGTTCAGTTAATTCAATGGCCTTTTTCATTGCTTTTCGAAATGAAACTCTATTCTTTAATTGTCCAGCTATAAATTCTGCAAGAATATTAGGGTTTCCATAAGGTTTTGCAATTCTTGTGATAGCAATATTAAGTTTTCGGTTCACATAATGAAATTCTTTTTGTAGATTCATCTGTAATTCTTCTATTCCTCGCGGTCGACTTTCAATCAATAACTTTGGGAATCCCATATAGATTATCACCTGGATCAAATCGATTCTTTTTTGAATCTCTATACGGGCAATTCCCTCAGTGCCGGAGGATATTCGCATATTTTTTTGTACAGAATTTTTAATAAAATCTCTTATTTTTTGATCTTCTTGTAGACCCTCAGAATAATTTTTTGGTTGTGCAAACCAAAGCGAATGATGACTTTGCGTTGTACCAAGTCTGAAACCAAGTGGATTTATTTTTTGTCCCATACTACCCCACTACTATATACATTAG